TATGTTTTATGTCTTCTCTGCGAAAATGTTTCATTTTCATAAAGTCGGTTTGACTGTTATTTAAAAGGTCCAAGAGGGTATGTATATTGGACCCTTTGAGGCAATTATAAATCCTAGGGGGCAACTCTGATTGGTCTATAAAAATGGATTTCAATGCTATTTCTGTTGAATTTTTATTTAGTTTAGCCAATCTATCATGACAAGTAAAAAAAGGTAAAGTAACTTTTTGTTGATTATTTTCTAAATGTAATTTTTCTTCTTCCGCATGTAAAAAAGGAATAAATAACTCAATCAAATTCCGTGAGGCTTCATGAAGTGCTTCTTTAGGAGTTAAACTTCCATTTGTCCATATTTCGAGAAAAAGTATCTCTTGTTTTTCATTCCCATTTACATAAGAATGAATACTATGGTTTGCATTTCGAACAGGCATGAATACAGCGTCGATAGGATAACTTCCGTCTTGAGAGTTATTTGTTGTTTTTATACGATATCCGCGATCCCTTTCGATTTGTAATTCAATATACAAATTAATTGGTTCCGTTAGGTTAGCTATATGCTGTGTATTATCAACAATTTGCACAGAAGGTGGTAAGATGATATCTTGAGCAGTTACATATCGGGGACCCTTGACACAAATGGACGCACCACTAATTCCATACAGATTACTTCTCAATACAATTTCTTTCAAATTCATTAAAATTTCATGTACTGATTCTTGAATACCTATTATGGTAGAATATTCATGTGGTATTTTCTCAGATTTTGCGCGTGTGATACATGTTCCTTCTATTTCTCCGAGCAAAGCTCTTCGCACTGCAATGCCTATCGTTTCGGCTTGACCTTTCATAAGTGGAGACAGAATGAAACGTCCATAATAGAGACTATTACTATCTCCTCTTGATTCAACACACTTCCACTGCAGTGTCCGAGTCGATACTATTACTTTCTCTCGAACCATGGTAATCTTATTATTTGATCAAATCATTAAATTATTTATTTCTCTTGAAATCATTTCAATGTTTTGTTTATTTTTACACACGCCTTTTTTTAGGGGGCCTACAGCCATTATGTGGCATAGGGGTTACATCCCGTATGAAACTTAATATTACACCACTTTTACGAATAGCCCTTAATGCCGCATCTCGTCCGAGACCGGGGCCTTTTATCATGACTTCGGCTCGTTGCATACCTTGATCCACTACCGTCCGAATAGCATTTCCTGCTGCGGTTTGTGCCGCAAAGGGTGTCCCTCTTCTTGTACCCTTGAATCCACAAGTACCGGCGGAGGACCAAGAAATTACCCGGCCTCGTACATCTGTAACAGTCACAATGGTATTGTTGAAACTTGCTTGAACATGAATAACCCCTTTTGGTATTCTACGCGCACTCTTACGTAAACCAATACGCCCATTCCTACGTGAACCAATTCTGGGTGCGGGTTTTGCCATATTTTATCGTCTCATAAATATAAGTCAGAGGTATATGGATATATCCATTTCATGCCAAAACAGATCTTTTCCGCTTTTTTTATTTGTATATTGAGTCCCTTAGGGAGTCTCTTTTATTTTATAAAGATTATCCTTGTCTTTGTTTATGTCTCGGGTTGGAACAAATTACTATAATTCGCCCCCGTCTACGGATCAGTCTACATTTTTCACAAATTTTACGAATGGAGGCTCTTATTTTCATATTTGTCATTCCTTAACTGAATTTCAAATTTACTTATTTGAAGAAAATTAGTTTCTGGAAATTTGAAACTTTCGAATTGTATCCCTCCGAAAGGAATATTGAAGTTGAAAAAAAAAACACCTAATGGTTTGAATCCTTGTTTCGGAGTCTAGAAACTATATGTCCTTTGGTTGAATCATAATGACTTCTTTCAATTTTTACTCTATCTTCCGTTGGTATACGTATAAAACTACGTTGAATCCTTCCTGAACCATAACCTAGAATCCGATCTTCATTATCTAAATGAATCCGAAGCATACCATTCGGAAGTGATTCGGGAATTAAACTTTCATGAACCCATTTTTATTTTTTCATTCGCGGTAAAACCTCCTTGAAGTATTAACTAATGTAAGAGGAGAGTGAGAATAGAAACCCGTTCTTTATCTTTTTTTTTTTCACAAATAGTAAAGTTCCATATCTTAATTTGGATATAAGAAAGCTTACCATATATAACACAAAATTTCTCCGCCGATTCCTTCTAGTCGGGCCTCTCGGTCCGTCATTATACCCCGAGAGGTAGAAAGAATTACAATCCCCATTCCACCTAAAATTCTAGGAATTCGTTGATAACTAGAATAGATTCGTAGACCGGGTCGACTGATCCGTTTTAAATTTAAAACAGTTTTACATGGACCTTTCCTATTCCTTCTATGCCGTAGGGTTAAAACCAAAAAATATTTGTTGTTTTCCTGATGTTTCCTCACATTTTCAATAAAACCTTCTCTTAACAGTATTTTAACAAGGTTTTCGGTGATGTTAGTAGATGGTATTCGAACTGTTCCTTTTCTATTCATGTCAGCATTGCGTATAGAAGTTATTATATCAGCAATAGTATCTTTACCCATGATAAATTAAAATTATTGTTACCCCCGAACTTTGCTATAATCAACATGCTTTTTTCTTTCTATTTTATGAATTGTTAAAGATATATGCGTGAGACAAATTTACTAATTAATCTAGTCTACTCTATTCATATTTTATTCAAATGCTATAATAGCATTAGAGTCTCCGTTTTATTAGACTTATAATACTTCAGGCGCTAATGAAACTATTTTAGTGAAATTTAACTGTTTCAATTCCCGTGCGATCGCACCAAAAATTCTAGTTCCTTTGGGATTTCCTTCTTGATCAACAACAACCGCAGCATTGTCATCATATCGTAGTATCATACCGTTGTCACGTTTGAGTTCTTTACAAGTACGTACAATTACAGCTCTGATCACTTCGGATTTTTCTAGAGGTGTATTTGGTATTGCTTCCTTGATTACAGCAACAATAACGTCACCAATATGAGCATATCGTCGATTACTAGCTCCTATGATTCGAATACACATTAATTGTCGGGCCCCGCTGTTATCCGCTACATTTAAGTGGGTTTGAGGTTGAATCATATTTTTTTATTTTTATTTGCTCTTTCACTGCGAAGGGGCTAAGTAAAAAAAGAAATATTGTTTGTCCAAAACAAAAAAAAAAAGAAACCTATAATTTTGTTTTTTTTTCATTCAAAATATTTCTTTTCTTTGGTTATACATTCTTATCCCGAAATAATGAATTGCGTTCGTATAGGCATTTTGGATGCCGCTATTGAAATAGCCTTTCTGGCTACATTTTCTGCTACTCCACCCATTTCATAAAGTATTCTACCCGGTTTAACGATAGCTACCCAATATTCAGGAGATCCTTTACCGGAACCCATACGCGTTTCCGCGGGCCTTACTGTAGCAGGTTTGTCTGGAAATATACGTACCCATATTTTTCCGCCGCGGCGTACGTTTCGTGTCATTGCTCGCCGCCCTGCTTCTATTTGTCTAGACGTGATCCACGCGGGTTCAAGTGCCTGAAGAGCATATCTACCAAAGCAAATACGATTACCTCGATAAGATATTCCTTTCATTCTTCCTCTATGTTGTTTACGGAATCTGGCTCTTTTGGGGTTATAGTTGATGGTTCTTTTTCAATTTCAATCCCATCTCTACTACAGAACCGGACATGAGAGTTTCTTCTCATCCAGCTCCTCGCGAATGAAAAATAACAATTATAACATGGTATACATGTATTTAATGAATAATATACTGAATCGTGGGAGTCTTTGCGATTTTATCTAATATCTAATCTATTAGAAATTTGTATATCTTGTTTTGATAGTTTATATATTATATAAAAAAAACTAAACATGTATTCAATTTATATTTATTTATAGTTATAGATAATTATTTTATAGATTAGTTAGAGATAATAGATAATAATAATAGAATTTCATTTTCATTTTATTATAACGAGTATTTATTTTGTTTTGGCTTTTTTATTATCATATTATATTGGATCTATCAAAATTTAGAAATCCAATAAAATAAAAACTTTCGCGGGCGAATATTTACTCTTTCCATATCTATTTCAGTTGTAGGGTTATCCTATGACATGGCTTCTCAGAATAAAAGTGGATTGGTCCCGGGTTCGTTTCGCCATCCTACCCAATGAATTATTAGGATTCGTTTTCAATAGAATCTTCTGCATCCACGGGTTCCGTCGTTCCCATCGCTTCGCGATTAATGGTTAGGCCTGAATTCCACAGCGGAGCTCCTAATGAAAATGAAATGTGTTATTGAGTCAATTTTCTCAGTCTTTGTGGACCCAGGGCTCTTGACTTTTTTTGTTCTATGAACAAATTCATCTAATTATAGATCAATCAAATTAGTATTGATGCTTTATTACGCTATCCTTTATAAGATCGCTCAGAGACCTTACATATTGGAATCATATAGCATTAGTATTCTTTTTCTCTCTTTCTCTCACCCTTCCATTTATCTGCATTCTTTTTGTTATTGCTTCACAACTTTAAATCAGATTGGTTTTTCTTTTTTTTTGCTTGTTTATGCAAACAAAAACTTAGTTGCTACAATGATATGATCAATATATCATATCGTGACTAGTTCTTTAGATCCAGATAATATGAAGCGGTGAGTTGGTTAGTAGTTCGATAGTTATTAGTTCATACTATGGGCCAGTCCGTTTTTTTGACTACTAACCCTACAAAAACCAACGAGTCACACACTAAGCATAGCAATTATATCAATATAAAAAAATGAATTGAATTTTTATTCAACCTTATAGAATTGCCCATTTTTTTTTTTGATTTAACAGAAAAAGAATGAAAGAGTTTGTCATTTTTTGCTTTTTTATTTCCGATAGAACGTAAAGACAAGTCAAATAAAGGCTTAGTCTTCCTCGTCTACAAATATCCAAATTTTGATGCCTAATACCCCATAGATAGT